TAATAATCGAGAAATTGCAATATAAAATAAAAAGGGGAGGTTTGTGATGATTTTGAAATCTTTTATACTACGTAATCCATTATCCTTATGCATGAAGATAATAAATTCGGTCGTTGTGGTCGGGCTCTATTATGGATTTCTGACCACATTCTCCATAGGGCCCTCTTATCTCTTCCTTCTCCGAGCTCGGGTTATGGAAGAAGGAACCGAGGAGGAGGTATCAGCAACAACTGGTTTTATTGCGGGACAGCTCATGATGTTCATATCGATCTATTATGCGCCTCTACATCTAGCATTGGGTAGACCTCATACAATAACTGTCCTAGTTCTACCGTATCTTTTGTTTCATTTCTTCTGGAACAATCACAAAAACTTTTTTGATTATGGATCTACTACCAGAAATTCAATGCGTAATCTCAGCATTCAATGTGTATTCCTGAATAATCTAATTTTTCAATTATTCAACCATTTCATTTTACCAAGCTCCACGTTAGCCAGATTAGTCAACATTTATATGTTTCGATGCAACAACAATATTTTATTTTTCACAAGTAGTTTTGTTGGTTGGTTAATTGGTCATATTTTCTTCATGAAATGGGTTGGATTGGTATTATTCTGGATACGGCAAAATCATTCTATTCGATCTAAATATAATAAGTATCTTGTGTCAGAATTGAAAAATTATATGGCTCGAATCTTTAGTATTCTCTTATTTATTACCTGTGTCTACTATTTAGGCAGAATGCCGTCGCCTATTGTCACTAAGAAACTGAAAGAAACCTCAGAAACGGAAGAAGGGGGAGAAAGAAAGGAAGAAAGCGATGTAGAAACAACTTACGAAACGAAGGAGACTAAACAGGAACAAGAAGGATCCAACGAAGAAAACCCTTCCCTTTGTTCGGAAGAAGAGGAGGATCTGGACAAAGATGAATTTAACTTTAAAGAGGCACGCTATCAAGATAGCCCGGTTTACGAAGATTCTGATCTGGAGACCCATCAAGATAATTGGAAATTGGGAAGACTGAAAGAAATGAATATTAATAAAAAGTTGTGGGTTGAAAAAGTTGAAAAGACTTTTATTACTTTTTTTTTCGATTTTAAACGATGGAATCGTCCATTACGATATATAAAAAATGATGAATTAGAAAATGCTTTACGCAATGAAATGTCACAATTTTTTTTTTTTACATGTAAAAGTGATGGGAAACAAAAAATATCTTTTACATATCCACCCAGTTTATCGACTTTTTCGGAAATGCTAGAAAGAAGAATTTCTTTTTATATCGATGACAAAGATCTTTCTATTTCTAATTCTTGGATTAATACCAATGAAAAAAAAAAGTGCAATTTGAACAATGAATTGAGAAGTCGAATCCAAATTTTAGAAAAAAATGGGGGATTTCCTAGTCTGGATATGCTTGAAAAAAGAACCCTAATATGCGATAAAAAAAAAAAAAAAAAATGTTTGCCGAAAGCATATGATCCTTTTTTCAACGGACCATATCGAGGAATGATAAAAAAATTAGATTCAAGTACAATTATGAATCCTTATACAGATACAGATACAGAAAATTTAGAAGAAATCTTTTTGATGAATAAGATTCATGATCTACTTCTTAATAATTCCTTAGAACTCTATCGTAAATATTTTTTGAACTCTACAGAAGAAAAAGAAATTTATTCAGAAAATAAAGAAAAATCTTTACAATTTGTATTTGATGTAATTACAACACATACAAAAGATCAAAAAATAATGAAAAAGAAATCTATTGGAATTAGAATAGAAGAAGTAACTAAAAAGGTTTCCCAATGGTCATACGAATTAACCGAGGATTTTGAAGAAGAGGAAGAAGAATTTTCAGAAGAAGATAATGGGATTCATTCAAGAAGAGCCAAACATGCCATAATTTATGAAGATGCTGATCCAAATAGTGATGAAACAGAAGAGATAACTTTGGTACGTTACTCCCAACAATTTGATTTTCGTCGCAATTTAATCAAAGGATCCATGCGCGCTCAAAGACGTAAAACAGTTATTTATAACCTTTTACAAGCAAATTTAAATTCCCCACTATTTTTGGATCGGCTAGACAAAACATATTTTTTCTTATTTTTTGATATCAATGAAATGAAGAATCTAATTTTTAGAAATTGGATGGGGATAAAAAAAGAATCAGAAATTAAAATTGAAAGTTTTGAAAATGAAGATACAAAAAAAAAAAACAAGAAAGAAGAAAAAGAAGATCAAAATGAAGAGTTAGAAAGATCAGAAATTTTGGATAACCTTATATATACTCAAGCAATAAGAAGTTTTACGTTAATCATCCAATCTTTTATTAGAAAATACATGATATTGCCTTTATTAATCATAGCTAAAAATATTTTCCGTATTTTATTATTCCAAGTCCCGGAATGGCACAAGGATTTTAAGAAATGGAATAAAGAAAAATATATTAAATGCACCTATAATGGTGTTCAATTATCAGAAACAGAATTTCCCAAAGATTGGTTAACGGACGGTATTCAGATAAAGATTGTAAATCCTTTCCGTCTAAAACCTTGGCAAAAATCTAAGGTACGATCTCACCATAGAGATAAAATGAAAAAAAAAAATAAAAAACAAAATTTTTGTTTTTTAACACTTTGGGGAACGGAAACAAAACTTCACTTCGGTTCTACCCGAAAACGACCTTTTTTTTTTAAATTTAAACCCATTTATAAAGAACTCAAAAAAATCAATAGAAAGATGAAAAATAAATTTATAAAAATTATAAAATTTTTAAATAAAAAAAGAATTATAAAAGAAAAAACAAAATGGGTTATCAAAATAATTCGAGTTATAAAATTAATAATAAAAAAACTGGAGAAAGTAAATCCAACTTTATTATTTGAATTTAAGAAAGGAAAAATATATGAACCGAACGAAAACGAGAAAGATTTAAAAATAAATAATAAGATTATTCGTGAATCGTCCGTTATAATTCGACCGATGAATTGGTTAAATTATTCACTAATAGAAAGAAAAATGAAAGATATTTCTGATAAGACAATCAAAATAAAAAATCAAATTGAACAAGCCGCAAAAGAAAAGAAAAAAAAAGAGATAATTAGAATTTATGATAATAAAATATTGGAATCACATAAACATCTTTGGAAAATTTTTAAAAGGCAAAATATTCGATTAATGCGTAAATCACACTACTTTATCAAATCATTCATTGAAAAAATATACATAGATATTTTGCTATGTTCCATTACCTTTTCTAAAATCAATGCAGAACTTTTCTTTGAATCAACAAAAAATATCTTTAATAAATCCATTTACAACAATAAAATAGATCAAAAAAAAGAAGAAATTGATGAAACAAATCAAAATAAAATGAATTTGATTTTGACTATAAATTTTTTTTTTTCAAATACTTCTAATACTAAAAAAAGGAATAAAAATTATAATATTTTTTTGAACTTATCTTCCCTGTCCCAAGCGTATGTATTTTATAAATTATCACAAACCCAATTACTTAACCAATTATTTAATAAGTATCACTTGAGACCTATACTTCAATATCAAGGGAATTATCCCTTTTTTAAGGATAAATTAAAAGACTTTTGTATGATACACGGAATATTTCATCCCAAATCAAGACATAAAAAAATTCATACATATGTAATGAACGAATGGAAAAACTGGTTAAAAAGTCATTATCAATATGATTTATCTCAAAAAAAAGGGTCTCGATTAGTACCTAAAGAATGGCGAAATAAAATAAATAAACATCATATTATTAAAAAAGGTGAATCGATTGAATTGGATTTCTATAAAAAAGTTCATTTTATGAAAAAAAATGACTATGCAGCAAATTCATTTATGAGTCAAAAAGAAGACAAATGGAAAAAACATTACAGATATGATCTTTTTTCATATAAATACATAAACCCCCTTAATTCATACATTTATGAATCAACATTAGAAATAAAAGGGACCCAAGAAATTCCATATCATTTCACTACAGTAAAACCTGAATCATTTTATGTATTGGTAAGTATACCTAGTAATGATTATCTAGAAAAAGAATATCTTATTGATAGGAATACCAATTTGGATAGAAAATATTTTGATTGTAGAATTATCAATATTTTTTTTAGAAAAAATATTGAGATCTGGACCAATGCAGATATTCGCAGAAAGATTCATAAAAAGGTTAAGACTGAAATTAATAATTTTAATATTAATAAAAGGAATATGATTCATCAAGAGATCAAACCATACAATCAAAAATGTCTCTTTTTTGATTGCATGGGAATGAATAAAAAAAGGTTCTATGATATCGCATCAAATCATGCCAATCTAGAACCTTGGTTCTTTCCAGAACTTGGGCTACTTTTTGATGTATATAAGATTGAACCTTGGATTATCCCAATAAAATCACTCTTTTTAAATTTTTATACAAATGAAAAAAGTCAAAACATCAACATAAATCCAAAGATAAATCCAAAGAAAAATCTATATATATTATATAAAAAAAAAAAAGATCTTAATAAGACCAATAAGGAAATGGAACTAGATTCCATTTTAAAAAACTCTTTACTTTTTCAATTAAAAAGGACTAATCTCTCGAGTGAAAAAATAGTGAAAAATATAAGGACGCTTTGTATCCTACTTGGAGTAAAAGATCTAAAGGAAGCTGCTATATCCTCGGTTCAAAAAGATGAAATAAATCTAGAAGAAATATTTATTAAAAATGACTCAGTTCTTAAAAATTTAATAAGAAGGGGAGTATTTATTATTGAACCAATTTGTCTATCTATAAGAAGGGACGGAAAATCTATTATATATCAAACTATAGATATTTCATTGGTCGATAAGACGAAACACCAAACGAATAATAAATACACAAAAAAAAGATATATTGAAAAAAAGGAGTTCGAAAAATCCATTGTACGGCACAGCAACATATTTTTTATCGGAGACAAAAATAATTATGATTTCCTTGTTCCTGAAAATATTTTATCTCCCGTACGTAGGAGAGAGTTTCGAATTCGAATTTGTTTCAATTCCGAAAATTGGAATGTTGTGGATAAAAATCCAAGATTTTGCAATAAAAACAAAATAAGAAACTATGGTAAAGTTTTGAATAAGGACAAGCATATTAATACAGATGAAAAAAATTTGATGAAATTAAAATTGTTTCTTTGGCCCAATTATCGATTAGAAGATTTAGCTTGTATGAATCGCTATTGGTTTGATACCAATAACAGCAGTCGTTTCAGTATGTCAAGAATACATATGTATTCACAATTCAGAATAAATTAAATTCCAATGAAAATGAAAAATTTTATAGTGGATTTCCTCAATATTGTGTAATATATTCGATAGATAAAAGCCTCAATATATACATTGTATAAAGTATAAAATTATAATATATAATGCTGATTTTTGCTTTTATAGTATATCAAATTTCACTAGGAGGATCGTAATCCCTTTAAGTAAAAAGAATGGAAATTGTTCTCTTTCGTGAATACATATATATATATAAGATCTTTTGATCCAAATTCAATTTTAAATTGAATTTGGATCAAAAATACAAATATATAAAATATAAACTAATTACATAAACAAAAAACAAATGAGTATATGAATAAAATAAATCAAATTTTGATGTATACTAGATAAAAATAACTAACATAATAAATACTATTATTTTTCCTGATCGGTAAAATTAATAGAAAAGACAGATAAAAATATTAATTTATGGTCAAAAATTCATTAATCTCGGTTATTACACAAGAAGAAAAAGAAAAAAATAGCGGGTCTGTTGAATTTCAAGTATTCAATTTCACCAGCAAGATACAGAAACTTACTTTACATTTAGAATTGCACAAAAGGGATTTTTTATCGCAAAGAGGTCTACGAATAATTCTGGGAAAACGTCAAAGATTATTAACTTATTTTTCAAAGAAACATAAAGTGCGTTATAAGAAATTAATGGATAAATTAGATATTCGGGAACCAAAAAATCGTTAATTTAATTTGAATTTTTTCTTTTAGTTTCTTATTCTTATCATTGTTATTTTTTGTTTTTTAATTCTTTTTTCTTAGTTCAGTTATTAGCATTATATTTTTCATTTTAATAAATTCATGAAATAAAGAATTAAGGAAAAAAATATGAATGTACCGGCTACAAGAAAAAATTTCATAATAGTCAATATGGGCCCTCACCACCCATCAATGCATGGTGTTCTTAGGCTGATCGTTACTCTGGATGGTGAAGATGTTATTGACTGTGAACCTATATTAGGCTATTTACACAGAGGGATGGAAAAAATAGCGGAAAACCGAACAATTATACAATATTTGCCTTATGTAACACGTTGGGATTATTTAGCTACTATGTTCACAGAAGCAATAACAGTAAATGCACCAGAACAATTGGAAAGTGTTCAAGTACCTAAAAGAGCCAGTTATATCAGAGTGATTATGCTAGAGCTAAGTCGTATAGCCTCCCATTTGTTATGGCTTGGCCCTTTTATGGCCGATATAGGTGCACAGACTCCCTTTTTCTATATTTTCAGAGAGAGAGAATTTATATATGATCTATTCGAAGCCGCCACAGGCATGCGGATGATGCATAATTATTTCCGCATCGGAGGAGTAGCTGCGGATTTACCTTATGGATGGATAGATAAATGTTTTGATTTCTGTGATTATTTTTTAACAGAAGTTGTTGAGTATCAAAAACTTATTACGCAAAATCCCATTTTTTTGGAACGAGTTGAAGGAGTGGGTATTATTAGTGGGGAGGAGACAATAAATTGGGGTTTATCAGGACCAATGTTACGAGCTTCTGGAATCCAATGGGATCTTCGTAAAGTTGATCGTTATGAGTGTTACAATAAATTTGATTGGGAAGTCAAATGGCAAAAAGAGGGTGATACATTAGCTCGTTATTTAGTACGAATCGGTGAAATGGAAGAATCCATAAAAATAATTCAACAGGCTTTAGAAGGAATTCCTGGAGGACCTTATGAAAATTTAGAAACACGACGATTTCATACGACAAAGAATTCCGAATGGAATAATTTTGAATATAGATTTCTTACTAAAAAACTTTCACCCAATTTTGAATTGTTAAAACAAGAACTTTATGTAAGGGTAGAGTCTCCAAAAGGAGAATTAGGAATTTATTTAATAGGAGATAGCAGTGTTTTCCCCTGGAGATGGAAAATTCGTCCACCTGGTTTCATCAATTTGCAAATTCTTCCTCAGCTAGTTAAAAGAATGAAATTGGCTGATATCATGACGATACTAGGTAGTATAGATATCATTATGGGAGAAGTTGATCGTTGAAATGATAATTGATACGACAGAAGTACAAACTATTAATTCTTTTTATAAATTAGAATCCTTAAAAGAAGTCTATGGACTCGTATGGATTTTTGTGCCCATTTTAACCCTTGTCTTAGGAATCACAATGGGGGTATTAGTCATTGTGTGGTTAGAAAGAAAAATATCCGCAGCAATACAACAACGTATTGGACCTGAATATACCGGCCCATTAGGGATTCTTCAAGCTTTAGCGGATGGAACCAAACTACTTCTGAAGGAGGATATTCTTCCATCTAGAGGAAATATTCGTTTGTTTAAGGTGGGGCCTTCTATAGCGATTATATCAATTCTACTAAGTTATTTAGTAATTCCTTTTGGATATCACCTTGTTTTAGCTGATCTCAGTATAGGTGTTTTTTTATGGATTGCCATTTCAAGTATTGTACCCATTGGTCTTCTTATGTCAGGATATGGATCAAATAATAAGTATTCCTTTTCAGGCGGTCTACGAGCTGCAGCTCAATCAATTAGTTATGAAATACCATTAACTATATGTGTATTAGCAATATCTCTACGTGTGATTCGTTGGAACATGAACTTTTTTATCTCTTTTCTAGAAAAGAGATAAAAAATGAATTTCAATTTAAATAAAATAGAAATATAATTAAATCTATAAATATGAAAAAGAAATAAATTGAAAGTCTTGAACAAATATCTTTCTTTTTTTTTATTCAACATTTAAGTTCGATGAGTTAAACCAGATAGTTATATGAGTAAAACAAAACTGCTCCCCAATTTGCAGTAAAAAAGAATCTCATTCCCTAGAGTATAAGAAGGAAATTGAAATAAACATAAGTTGTTGATCCCAAGATTTAAATTTTTTGATTAATCGTCATATCTTGAAGCGGATGCAAAAGATCAACAGTAAAGTATTTATTAATATACTGGGGATCAATCAAAAAGAAGTGGGCAGTTAGGAACACCAAAGTACGCAAAGGATAAGTAATGGAAATAATGTAAGGTAATAAAATAAGGGAGTTTTTGCATAAAACTTTGCATAAAATGAATCATAATAAGGGCTTGAAGTTGGTAGAAATAATCAAGCAGTACTTCCCCACGATTCCGATCTAGAGTATGCTACTATTCGCTGATTAAAGAAATAACTATCAAGAACGAATTAATCCTTTATTTTCTTTGATTTTAGTTTTGAGTTTTCAGAAAGAAGAACAGGAACAAGACAAATAGAATGAAATACAATAATAGAAGAAAAAGTTAATAATAATGATTCATTAACTAATGCCCAATTATTTATATTTATGACGAGCATTTAATTGAAGGATTAAGTTATTGCTGAATAAAGAGAAATTTTATAAATTCTGATTATATCATTATAAAGGATGAGATCAATTCGGAAGTGCTTTTTCTTATTCTATTATTCTAGCAGACAGAATTTTATTGGTCATTGATCAAATTGTGGACTCTCCAACCCAACAAAGTATCTTTACATTCTTTTAAATTCTATAGAATCCAAGGAAAGCAATTAGTCCTTACCTCACATTTATTTGTGGCCATAGAGGAGCCGTATGAAGCTTAGGTTTCATGTACGGTTTTGGAATAGCGATTGGAGCAGTGATGTTATAATCGACTATAATTATCTAATAGTTCAAGTACAGTTGATATAATTGAGGCACAGTCCAAATATGGTTTTGGGGGATGGAATCTGTGGCGTCAGCCCATAGGGTTTATAGTTTTTATAATGTCTTCTCTAGCAGAATGTGAAAGATTACCCTTTGATTTACCAGAAGCGGAGGAGGAATTAGTAGCAGGTTATCAAACCGAATATTCAGGTATAAAATATGGGTTCTTTTATCTTGCTTCTTACCTAAATCTATTAGTTTCTTCATTATTTGTAACAATTCTTTACTTAGGTGGGTGGAATTTTTACATTCCATACATATCTATTACTGAACTTTTTGGAATAAATAAAATGTTTAGAGTCTTTGTAATAGCAATCGGTATATTTATTACATTAGCTAAAGCTTATTTGTTTCTGTTCATTCCTATCACAACAAGATGGACTTTACCTAGGATGAGAATGGATCAGTTATTAAATCTTGGATGGAAATTTCTTTTACCTATTTCTCTAGGTAATCTATTATTGACAACTTCTTCTCAACTTGTTTCACTATAAAACTCTAAAAAAACTAAGAAATGAAGATAAAACAATAATGATATTCGATATTCATAACTTATCTCAATTAAGAGAAAGAAAAATAAATTTTATTCATGGATATCTATAATATGTTCCCTATGATTACTAGGTTCATGAATTATGGCAAACAAACAATACGAGCTGCAAGGTACATTGGACAAAGTTTCATAATTACCTTATCCCATACAAATCGTTTACCTGTTACTATTAAATATCCTTATGAAAAATCAATCACATCAGAGCGTTTTCGTGGTCGAATTCACTTTGAATTCGATAAATGTATTGCCTGTGAAGTATGTGTTCGCGTATGTCCCATAGACCTTCCTATTGTTGATTGGAAATTTGAAAAAGATATTAATAAAAAACAATTGCTTCATTATAGTATTGATTTTGGAGTCTGTATATTTTGTGGTAACTGCGTCGAGTATTGTCCAACAAATTGTTTATCGATGACCGAAGAATATGAACTTTCTACTTATGATCGTCACGAATTGAATTATAATCAAATTTCTTTGGGTCGGTTACCAATGTCAATAATTGTAGATTACACAATTCAAACAATTATGGATTCAACAACTAAAATGAAAAAATAAAAACCCCTTGGTTAAAGGGTTAAAGAAAGATTACCTATTACTAAGATTTGGTTTGGAATCAAGTAGGATTAGCCAAATAACTTTATTTTATCTATATGATTTTTTTTATTCAATTAGGAAGGTATCATATAAGAAAATAGTCCCTTTCCTGGCCCCCTTAGTAAGGTCATGAAATATTTTTACTTATTTATTTTTCTTTTCTTTCATAATGGATTTACCTGGACTAATACATGATATTCTTGTAGTCTTTTTGGGATCAGTTCTTATATTAGGAGGTCTAGGAGTAGTATTACTTATGAATCCCATTGATTCTGCATTTTCGTTGGGATTGGTTCTTATTTGTATATCCTTATTCTATATTTCATTGAATTCCTATTTTGTAGCTGCCGCACAGTTCCTTATTTATGTGGGAGCCATTAATATATTAATCATATTTGCTGTTATGTTCATGAACGGTTCAGAATATTCTAATGATTCCTATTTGTGGACCGTTGGAGATAGGATCACTTCACAGATTTGTATAAGTATTTTTTTTTCATTAATGACTATTATCTCAGATACCTCATGGTATGGAATTTTTCGTACTACAAAATCAAATCAGATTATAGAACAGGACTTAATAAGTAACGTTCAACAAATTGGGATTCATTTATCCACAGATTTTTATCTTCCTTTTGAACTCATTTCTATAATTCTTTTAGTTTCCTTGATAGGCGCAATTACTATGGCTCGTCAATAATATAAGTCAATAATATAATAAGAAATAAGAACTTATATTTTGAGAATTCAAAGAATGAAAAAGGATTCAAATTTAATATCTTTTATTTAAATCTACCGTGAATATGATCTTTTATCCTGTAATTCTTCTATTCTATTCAACTTAATTGGTTGAATTTTTGTTCATATTGAAATGAATCAAGATTGATGAGGAATTTGTCAATGATGTTAGAACATGTACTTTTTCTGAGTGTTTCTTTATTTTCTATCGGTATCTATGGACTGATCACAAGTCGAAGCATGGTTAGAGCACTTATGTGTCTTGAGCTTCTACTGAATTCGGTGAATATGAATCTCGTCGCATTTTCTGATATGTTTGATAGTCGTCAATTAAAAGGAGAAATTTTCTCAATCTTTATTATAGCCATTGCGGCTGCTGAAGCAGCTATTGGGCTAGCTATTATTTCGTCGATCCATCGTAACAGAAAATCAATTCGTATCAATCAATCGAATTTGCTGAATAATTAGTCATAATTCTTCTATGTTAAAATAGACAGAATCTAAAGAAATAAGAATTAAGATCTTTATATTAATCTAAAAATTTCATAAAATGAACATGAATTGAATTCATATGTCATATTTTATTGTTATTTAAAAATAAATCAAAGTATCTTGGCCTTTTCTCATAAACATATTTTAAAATATATTGATTATTCAAATTTTGATAAATCATTGATTCATCTGGTAGAAAATATAATGATTTATATCATTATACCAGATTGAAATATTTTGTGTTCAAAACTTAAATTTATAGACCCAATGTCACATTCAGTAAAAATTTATGATACATGCATAGGGTGTACCCAATGTGTTCGAGCTTGTCCCACGGATGTATTGGAAATGATACCTTGGGATGGATGTAAAGCTAAGCAAATTGCTTCTGCGCCAAGAACCGAGGATTGTGTAGGTTGTAAGAGATGTGAATCCGCTTGTCCAACGGATTTTTTGAGTGTTCGTGTTTATTTAGGGCATGAAACAACTCGCAGCATGGGTCTTTCTTATTAATATGTGACAAAAAATTCCGCTTGAATCATTTGATTCCTCTTTACCGACAGAGGCCCGTACTCGAGAAAAGAAAATATCTTATTCTTCTCCCGAGCACGGGGTTTTCTGGTAAAAATTTATCTTGTCTTTACCACGAGTTATTTTCCTTGGTTAACAATACTTATTGTTTTGCCCATATTTGCAGGTTCTTCAATTGTCTTTTTACCCCATAGGGGAAATAAGGTGTATAGGTGGTATACTCTATGTATATGTATCCTAGAACTCCTTCTAATGACCTATGTCTTTTGTTATCATTTTCAATTGGACGATCCATTAACCCAATTGAAGGAGGATTTTCAATGGATCAATCTTTTTGATTTTCACTGGAGATTGGGAATCGATGGACTTTCCATAGGACCCATTTTGCTGACAGGATTTATAACTACTTTAGCTACTTTAGCAGCTTGGCCAGTCACTCGAAATCCGAAATTTTTCTATTTATTAATGTTGGCAATGTATAGTGGCCAAATAGGATTATTTTCTTCTCGAGACCTTTTGCTTTTTTTCATCATGTGGGAATTAGAATTAATTCCTGTTTACTTACTCTTATCCATGTGGGGAGGAAAAAAACGCCTGTACTCGGCTACAAAGTTTATTTTGTGCACTGCAGGAGGTTCCATTTTTCTCTTAATAGGAGTTCTAGGTATGGGTTTATATGGTTCCAATGAACCAACATTAGATTTAGAAAAATTAACTAATCAATCATATCCTACAGCATTGGAAATAATATTCTATTTTGGTTTTCTTATTGCTTATGCTGTCAAATCGCCGATGATACCCCTACATACATGGTTACCAGATACCCACGGGGAAGCACATTACAGTACATGTATGCTTTTAGCTGGAATCTTATTAAAGATGGGAGCATATGGATTGATTCGGATCAATATGGAATTATTAGCTCACGCTCATTCTAGATTGTCTCCCTGGTTAGTGATAGTAGGAATAATACAAATCCTTTATGCAGCTTCAACCTCTCTCGGTCAACGCAATTTAAAAAAACGTATTGCCTATTCTTCCGTCTCTCATATGGGTTTCATAATTATAGGAATTGGTTCTATAACTAGCATGGGACTCAATGGAGCCATTTTACAAATGCTCTCTCATGGATTGATTGGTGCTTCACTTTTTTTCTTAGTAGGAACCTGTTGGGATAGAATAAATTTTGTTTATCTCGAAGAGATGGGGGGAATATCTATCCCAATGCCAAAAATATTTACCATGTTTAGTAGTTTCTCGATGGCTTCTCTTGCATTGCCCGGAATGAGTGGTTTTATTGCAGAATTATTAGTCTTTTTTGGAATAATTACCAGCCCAAAATATCTTTTAATGCCAAAAATGTTAATTACTTTTGTAATGGCAATTGGAATGATATTAACTCCTATTTTTTTATTATCTATGTTACGTCAGATTTTCTATGGATACAAACTATTCAATGTTCCAAACTATAATTTTTTTGATTCTGGACCACGAGAACTATTTGTTTCGATCTGTATGTTTCTACCTGTAATAGGAATTGGTATTTATCCTGATTTCGTTCTCCCATTATCGGTTGACAAGGTACAAGTTATACTATCTAATTATTTTTATAGATACTAATTTAATATATTAAAATATATTAAAAATATATAAAATTTTAATTTATTGGAAATAAAGTCTTATAATTCTTTGACTTTCATATTTTAACAATTCTTCGTTGTAGAATGAAAAAAAAAGAAGAGTGAATTAGAATTATAATGAGATACATCTAGAGTTTTTGAGAACCATTTGAATAATTCCCCCATTCAAACGGTTTTCAAAAACTCCCATAAATTTTCATTATGTATCAGACAATGTTTTTATGTATTCGTAATATAGTTTCTTTTCTTTAATTAGATATTAATTGGAATGAACCATAACTATGGAACCCGATTCCTAATAGATTGATCCCAAAATAGCATATCCAAATTAGGATAAATCCTATAGAAGCCATAAATGCCGAATTTGTGCCTTGGTCTTTAAATTTTGGATTTGTTCTAGTATGTAAATAAATTGCAAATATGGTCCAAGTAATAAATGCCCAAGTTTCCTTAGGGTCCCAATTCCAATAAGAACCCCATGCTTCATTAGCCCATACTGCTCCAGAAAGAATGCCTATGGTTAAAAAAGTAAACCCTAAACTAATGACACGATAACTCCAATAGTCTAAACGCTGAATTAATTGATATTTGTAAAAATTTTTAAATGAGATAAAAGAAGTCTTTTTAAAGACACTCCCCTTTTCGTTTAAATATTCCATCTCACCAAAGAAACCAAAGAAAAGTGACTTCCTTAAACTGAAAAAATTCTTGTTTTTAAAAAAAAAATAGATGTTTTTTCGAAATGTAATCACTATAAGAGCAACTGATAATAACGATCCACATAAAAGAGCTGCATAGCTCAATAGCATCATACTAACATGCATCATTAACCACTGAGATTGTAGAGCAGGTACTAATATTGCGGGTTGATGTATTTCAGTTGAAAGACCTGACGTGGCGAAACCTTGGGTAAAAATAGCACTTGGTGCAGTTATTGCACTTAAATTATTTTTATGATTCCCGAGATATGAAATCCTATGAATAATAAAGAAACTCCAAGAAAGGAAGATTAATGATTCGTATAAATTACTTAAAGGAAAATGTCCCGAAGAAATCCAATGAATAACTAAAAACCCCGTTATAGATAAAAAAGTAGCTATCATCCCTTTTTCTGACGAATGGCGTAATCCTTCAATTTCGTAGACTAATAAGTTAATCAAATGAATAATAATCACAATTGAGATGATTGAAAAGGAAATATGAGTTAATATATGTTCTAAGGTTACAAATATCATCAACATAAAAAGGGTCCCTATTAAAGAATTGAAATCGAGGATTAAAATATTATATTAGATCTATTGTGTCTATATTATTTATATATTATTATATATGCCATATGCCGCCACTCGGACTCGAACCGAGATGCTCTAGCACTGCTTCCTAAGAGCAGCGTGTCTACCAATTTCACCATGGCGGCTTACCTGAAATAATAATAGTAAATTCATGTTGAATTGTCGAGATTCAATAGAGTTGGAAACAGTAAAAAAAGATGCATTTACATTTATATGGAAATGTTCAATATCAATAATACTTATTAAGTATCTTCATAAGTTCAGTTTTTAAAATCAATTTTTATATACTAGAAACCTAGCTTTTGTTAATCCAGAGTTTTGTTCTCAGTCATCAGTCAAGGTATAAAATTTATAATTTTTTTTAGTTTAATTTATTTATACTCTAACTTAGAATTTATACTCTAACTTAGAACCTCATTCACTTTATATTTTATATTAATAATATAAATATAAAATATGAATATTACATTATCCAAATATAAAAAAAATATATATAAAATAAAAATTTATTTGTCTATTTAAATAAAATAAAATATAATTGTTTTATAATATTTTTTTATTTCTTTTACTATTTAATTTATTTTTCTTTTATTCTTTTTTTTATTGTTTATTCTTAAATAAAAATATGCTCTTATATTATTGAGATAAATTTATGAAATAAGTATAGATAATGAATAATAAAGAATAATTTTTTTTTATATGTCTTTCACATACAACGATAAAAATGAGTCACCTATTTTTTAATGGCAGTTCCAAAAAAACGTACTTCTATATCAAAAAAGCATATTCGTAAAAATATTTGGAAAAAAAAAGGCTCTTTAGCGGCAGTAAAAGCCTTTTCTTTAGCTAAATCTGTTTCCACCGGACAGTCAAAAAGTTTTTTTGTCGCACAAAAAAAAGTCTTGGAAAAATCTTAATTAACATGTATCAAAGAACTTATAATTTTCTATTTTTTTAATTGGAAGACAAATAATTAAAATTTCATAATGTTTTTTATTTGTATTTAACTTTTCCATATTAGTTAAATTAGTTAAAGCCAGGTAATATTAAAAATAATAATCTTTCTGTTTACTGGATTTAAAGTACTCAGTATTGTGTATTTTATTTTTTTATAGTCTTTCTATTTATTAAAATTTATATTGATTTATATTGAATTCGTGAGATGATTTTTTATTTATTCATAATTGTGCTTTTCAAAATATAAAAGTACAATTATGATATACAACAAAGAATCTGAATATTTCATTATGTTTTATACTAAGGTGTTAGGTCTCTAAATAATTAAAAAAAAAAAATAAATAAAAAATTTAAAAATAGAAGAATATACAATATTTATCAAAAATAGAATTGTACATAAATCTAATGTAATGTAAAGGTAAAATAAAATTATTCAAAATAGAATATGGTTTCATATTGTTTCAGAAAAATATTTTTTTTTCTAGAGTTGAAAGTTAGTTAATAACTAAACAAAAAACTTAACTAATTCTTTGATCATATTATTTGACCAGCTCATTTCAACTCTTGTTTAAAAAATTTGATAAAACAACAAATCAGAATTCCAATATTTAATCTTTTTCATATCTTTTTTTTTTTTATTTTTTATTTTAGTTTTATTATTGTTTTGTATGTTTTTTTTTCCAAAAGAGATTTTAATTGGTGAATTGGAAACAATTATAAGAAAAAAAAATAAAAATTTGTTTTATTATGGAATATACACATAAATATGCATGGATAATACCCCTTTTTCCGCTCCCAGTTACTATGTCAATAGGATTTGGACTTCTACTTATTCCGACAGCAACAAAAAATATTCGTCGTATGTGGGCTTTCCCAAGTGTTTTACTGCTAAGTATAGCTATGTGTTTTTCGGCCAATTTGTCTATTCAGCAAATAAACGGAAGTTTGACCTATCAATGTCTATGGTCTTGGATCATCAATAATGATTTTTTATTAGAGTTCGGATACTTGATCGATCCACTTACTTCTATTATGTCAATACTAATTACTACTGTTGGAATCTTGGTTTTTATTTATAGTGACAATTATATGTCTCACGACCAAGGATATTTAAGATTTTTTGCTCATATGAGTTTTTTTAATGCTTCAATGTTGGGATTAGTTACTAGTTCCAATTTGATACAAATTTATATTTTTTGGGAACTCGTGGGAATGTGTTCGTATTTCTTGATAGGTTTTTGGTTCACACGACCCGTTGCAGCAAGTGCTTGTCAAAAAGCTTTTGTAACTAATCGTATAGGAGATTTTGGTTTATTATTAGGAACCTTGGGATTTTATTGGATAACTGGTAGTTTCGAATTTCGGTATTTATTCCAAATAGTGAATACCTTGATCCATAAAAATGAGGTCAATTCTTTCTTTGTTACTTTATGTACCTTTTTATTATTTGTCGGTGCAATTGCTAAATCCGCACAATTCCCCCTTCACGTATGGTTACCTGATGCCATGGAAGGTCCCACTCCTATTTCGGCTCTTATACACGCTGCTACTATGGTAGCAGCAGGTATTTTTCTTGTAGCTCGGCTTCTTCCTCTTTTCATAGTTATACCTCACATAATGAATATCATTTGTTTAGTAGGTATAATAACAGTGCTTTTAGGAGCTACTTTGGCTCTTGC